AAGACTAGTAGAGTCTCGTCTTTTGTCATTCTTTGCTCCTTTTTCACTCAACGATTCATTCGAATTTCCCAACCAAAAATTCTATATGTCTATTCTATGATATTTCTATATATATAGAATATGATATCTTATTTCTATATATATAGAATATGATATCTAATATGACACCCGATTTGTCAAAGGGATTGGATTGGTGACTTACCCATTTCATATAGCAATCCCTGATCAAAGAGAGAACAATATCCATTTCAAAACATTTCTAACGGATTCCTTGGTTTGGACCGACGAAGTAATGGCACTCGATTATTATCAACCCGACTGCAATCTTTTTCTGTCGGTAAGGATTGCACCAGAGCACCTTCTACTTCTAATAGGCCATGAACTATAGATAGAGAAGAATCATTCTGAGCGAGTCCATAAGAAGCGACCCACTTTTTCATCGGTTCCGGGGGAAGACCAAAGATCTTGCGCGATCGGTCCGCCAGAAAAACTCAAAAGAGAAAGAAGTCTCGTTAATCTCTTCATGCTCGTTCCAAGTTCGAAGTACCGTTTGGCCAAAGAAAAACCCGCTTCCTGACACGATTGCCTCTTTATATAGATAGATATAGGATCTATGGGGTTATTACTTAGAAGTCTATTTTGTACAAGACCCCCTCCTATCTGATAGAAAAGGGTCCCATGATCCCGAGCCGGTCTTATCTTGGCTCGCAAACCCCAAGTTTGTCTATGAAGAGCTAATCTAATTGTATTAGTTTCTATAATGGATTTCTTATGTGGAATACTAATGGATAGCGCCTCGTTGCTAGGTGCTACAAGATCTAGTGCACTGGAACTCGTGGTTATGGACCCGAATCCTTTAGTATGGAACATTGTCTTTTCCAAGTAAAAACCCCTAGTATATGAAAGAATGAAAAGGTGCTTTCGTTCTTGTGGAATAAGAAGCCCTCGTACCTTAATGAAAGGAAAATAGGAATTTTTCGTTAGGTATTTGACCAAATAGGATCGTCCAGTTCCTATAGAACCTATCACTAAAATACCCGATAGGGCTAAGCGGAACGAAAAGGGTTTTCCATGAGATGGTAAATGAAAACGATTAGCCCCACACGAGGTTTGGGAATAAGTGATTGTCTGATAATGAGCAAGGAATATACGTCTTTCCGCTAAAGAGGATCTATTAAACTCATAATTCATTAGATCCTTGTTAGCAATGTCAACTAGGTATTGGATCCCGGTTGTTCAATCCTTTGATAACCAAGGTCATTCTTTGCTAAAGAGAAATGATCACTATGAGTCAGACTCAATAGAATTGGATCCATTCCAAATAGCGAGAATTAGGATTCTTGATCCCTCTCAATCTCTCTTTCAATTCGAGGATCCAGAGAGGTGTTTTCATAGCCATCTCCGAATATTTGCCATCTCCGAATATTTTCGATTTCATTTTTCTATGATATGTCTTTCTATATGAAAATTGGTTATTTACGATGTACGATGATCCCTGTTAAGCATCCATGGCTGAATGGTTAAAGCGCCCAACTCATAATTGGTAAATTTGCGGGTTCAATTCCTGCTGGATGCACGCGAACGGGAACGTTCCATAAGTCTATTGGAACTGGCTCTCTATCCATGGAATCTCATCCATCATCCATACATAACGAATTGGTATGGTATATTCATACCATAACATAAGAACAATAAGAACTCGAATTCTTATCGATACTGGAACTCAGAGCATAGGAGGGAAAGTCGATTTATGGATGGAATCAAATACGCAGTATTTACAGAAAAGAGTCTTCGTTTATTGGGAAAGAATCAATATACTTCTAATGTCGAATCGGGATTCACTAAGACAGAAATAAAGCATTGGGTCGAACTCTTCTTTGGTGTTAAGGTAGTAGCTGTGAATAGCCATCGACTACCCGGAAAGGGTAGAAGAATGGGACCTATTCTGGGACATACAATGCATTACAGACGTATGATCATTACCCTTCAACCGGGTTATTCTATTCCACTTCTAGATAGAGAAAAGAACTAAAGGAGAATACTTAATAATACGGCGAAACATTTATACAAAACACCTATCCCAAGCACACGCAAGGGAACCGTAGACAGGCAAGTGAAATCCAATCCACGAAATAAATTGATCCATGGACGGCACCGTTGTAGTAAAGGTCGTAATGCCAGAGGAATCATTACCGCAAGGCATAGAGGGGGAGGTCATAAGCGCCTATACCGTAAAATAGATTTTCGACGGAATCAAAAAGACATATCTGGTAGAATCGTAACCATAGAATACGACCCTAATCGAAATGCATACATTTGTCTCATACACTATGGGGATGGTGAGAAGAGATATATTTTACATCCCAGAGGGGCTATAATTGGAGATACTATTGTTTCTGGTACAAAAGTTCCTATATCAATGGGAAATGCCCTACCTTTGAGTGCGGTTTGAACTATTGATTTACGTAATTGGAAGTAACCAATTAGGTTTACGACGAAACCTAGAAATCGATCACTGATCCAATTTGACTACCTCTACGGGATAGACCTCAACAGAAAACTGTTGAGTAACGGCAGCAAGTGATTGAGTTCAGTAGTTCCTCATAGAAAATTATTGACTCTAGAGATATGGTAATATGGAGAAGACAAAATTGTTTGAAGCACGCACAGAACCGGAAGCGCCCCTTGTTTCAAAGAGAGGAGGACGGGTTATTCACATTTAATTTGATGGTCAGAGGCGAATTGAAAGCTAAACAGTGGTAATTAAGACCCCCGGGTTAAAATAGGGATGTCTCCTACGTTACCCATAATATGTGGAAGTATCGACGTAATTTCATAGAGTCATTCGATCTGAATGCTACATGAAGAACATAAGCCAGATGACGGAACGCGGAGACCTAGGATGTAGAAGATCATAACATGAGCGATTCGGCGGATTTGGATTCCTTTTCTATATATCCACTTATGTGGTACTTCATCATACGATTCATATAAGATCCATCTGTCTAGAGATCGTCATATACATCTAGAAAGCCGTATGCTTTGGAAGAAGCTTGTACAGTTTGGGAAGGGGTTTTTTGAGAAAAAAGAAGAATCTACTTCAACCGATATGCCCTTAGGCACGGCCATACATAACATAGAAATAACACGTGGAAGGGGTGGGCAATTAGCTAGAGCAGCAGGTGCTGTAGCGAAACTAATTGCAAAAGAGGGTAAATTGGCCACTTTAAGATTACCATCTGGGGAGGTCCGTTTGGTATCCCAAAACTGCTTAGCAACAGTCGGACAAGTGGGTAATGTTGGGGTGAACCAAAAAAGTTTGGGTAGAGCCGGATCTAAGTGTTGGCTAGGTAAACGCCCCGTAGTAAGAGGGGTAGTTATGAACCCTGTGGACCACCCCCATGGGGGCGGTGAAGGGAAAGCCCCCATTGGTAGAAAAAAACCCACAACCCCTTGGGGTTATCCTGCGCTTGGAAGAAGAACTAGGAAAAGGAAAAAATATAGTGATAGTTTTATTCTTCGTCGCCGTAAGTAAATATGTAACTAGGAATACGGAAAATTGCATTTTTGGAATTTGCAATAATGCGATGGGCGAACGACGGGAATTGAACCCGCGCATGGTGGATTCACAATCCACTGCCTTGATCCACTTGGCTACATCCGCCCCTTATCCAGCTAAAGGATTTTCTCCTTTTTCCATTCATCATTATTCTATTTATTCTGACCTCCATACCTCGATCGAGATAGTGGACATAGGATGCCACTCTTTAAAATGAAAAAAAGGAGTAATCAGCTGTGACACGAAAAAAAACGAATCCTTTTGTAGCTCCTCATTTATTGACAAAAATAGAAAAGGTCAATATGAAGGAGGAGAAAGAAACAATAGTAACGTGGTCCCGGGCATCTAGCATTCTACCCGCAATGGTTGGCCATACAATCGCGATTCATAATGGAAAGGAACATATACCTATTTACATAACAAATCCTATGGTAGGTCGCAAATTGGGGGAATTTGTGCCTACTCGGCATTTCACGAGTTATGAAAGTGCAAGAAAGGATACTAAATCTCGTCGTTAACTGAATTCAGAATAGAAAAATTCAGAATAAACAAAATTTATAGGATTCAAATAAAGTAAAGGTAGGCGGGTAATAACCTTATTTATGACAAGTTTCAAATTAGTAAAGTATACCCCTAGGATAAAGAAGAAGAAGAACGGGCTAAGGAAACTCGCAAGAAAAGTTCCAACCGATCGTCTACTTAAGTTCGAACGGGTTTTCAAAGCACAAAAACGCATACATATGTCTGTTTTCAAAGCACAAAGAGTTCTTGATGAGATTCGCTGGCGTTACTACGAGGAAACTGTTATGATACTGAACCTCATGCCTTATCGAGCATCTTATCCCATCTTAAAGTTGGTTTATTCGGCAGCAGCAAATGCTACTCATTATAGGGATTTCGACAAAGCAAATTTATTCATAACTAAAGCCGAAGTCAGTAGGGGTACTATTATGAAAAAATTAAGACCTCGGGCTCGAGGACGTGGTTATCCTATAAAAAAAACCATGTGTCATATAACAATTGTACTAAATATAGTAAAGAAATCTAATTAATCTTTAGATCAATCTAAGATTTCAATTCCCAGTAAAAAAAAAAATAGAATAGAAAAATATGGGACAAAAAATAAATCCACTCGGTTTCAGACTTGGTACAACCCAAAATCACCATTCCTTTTGGTTCGCACAACCAAAAAATTATTCTGAAGGTCTACAGGAAGATAAAAAAATACGGAATTGTATCAAGAACTATATACAAAAGAATAGGAAAAAAGGCTCAAATAGAAAAATAGAATCAGACCCAAGTTCGGAAGTAATTACACATATAGAAATTCAAAAGGAAATTGATACAATCCACGTCATAATCCATATTGGGTTCCCCAATTTATTAAAAAAAAAAGGAGCAATCGAAGAATTAGAGAAAGATCTCCAAAAGGAAGTTAATTCTGTAAACCAGAGACTTAATATTGCTATCGAAAAAGTGAAAGAACCTTATAGACAGCCTAACATTCTTGCAGAATATATAGCTTTCCAATTAAAAAATAGAGTTTCATTCCGAAAGGCAATGAAAAAAGCCATTGAATTAACTAAAAAAGCAGATATAAAGGGAGTAAAAATAAAAATTGCGGGTCGTCTAGGAGGGAAAGAAATTGCACGTGCCGAATGCATTAAAAAGGGTAGACTTCCCCTCCAAACAATTCGCGCTAAAATCGATTATTGCTGCTATCCAATTCGAACTATCTATGGAGTATTAGGTGTAAAAATTTGGATATTCGTAGAAGAATAATAACTAACCTTGTCTTCCGATTCTGCCCAATGATAAAATAAAAAATACAAGATCCTTTTTTTTCCGAAATCCCATAAAAAAGAAGAAATTATACCTCTTTCTATAAGATTTAATGAAAATTGATAAATCTTTTAATATAATTGCTATGCTTAGTGTGTGACTCGTTGGTTTTTTCTTTAGGATCAAAAACGGAAAAAAAATTGACCGAACCCTACTAAAAATAGAAAAAACTTAGTAATTATAGAAAATTAACTAATAACCAACCTATTGCTTCGTATTGTCGAGATCCTAACTAAGGAACAGTCACTATATGAATAAATAAATCTATCATAAATGAGTAGATCGATCATATAGTTGTAGCAACTGCATTTTTTTTCTCTAAAAAAGAAACCAGATTTTAGGTTGTGAAGCAAAACTAAAAGGATGTGGATAAAAGGAGGGATGATAGATAGAAGGAAGAAGAATAAGAAGGATATAGGATTCCAATGTGTATGGTCTATGAATTACATCATAAAAGGCAATGTGATAAAGCATCAATATAATAAAATAATAAAAATAAGAGAGAATTCAAAATCGTAACTTGAAACAACAAATAAAAATTTAAAGAAATAATAAAGAGCAGCCCGGGTTAATAAAACTGAGAAAATTGACTCGGAAAGAAATTTTTTTGAAGCTCCATTGCAGGATTCAAACCTAACCATTAAAGGAGAAGCTGTGGGAACGACAAAACCCATGACTGCATAGGATTTTATTGAAAAGAATCCTAATACTTCATTGGGTGGGATGGCGGAACAAACCCCAAAAATTGCTTTATTTGGTAAGGTTATAAATTAACAAATAAGACAGGAAAGAGTAAATATTCGCCCGCGAAATATTTATTGGATTAGAATACTTTACCATAATTCAATAAGAGTAAAAAAAGGAGATTCTTTATAAAAAAGAATGATTACATTATCTAAGAATTGTGTATCTATCCGTAAAATTTTTGAATATTATGGAATTAGAGAAATTTGCACGCTTTCTCATTTCATTCGCGAGGAGCTGGATGAGAAGAAACTCTCATGTCCAGTTTTGCAGTAGAGATGGAACTAAGAAAGAACCATCGACTATAACCCTAAAAGAACTAGATTTCGTAAACAACATAGAGGAAGAATGAAGGGAAAATCCTGCCGAGGCAATCGTATTTGTTTTGGTAGATATGCTCTTCAAGTACTTGAACCCGCTTGGATCACAGCGAGACAGATAGAAGCAGGACGAAGAGCAATGACACGATATGCACGTCGTGGTGGAAAAATATGGGTACGTATATTTCCCGACAAACCAGTTACAATAAGACCTACAGAAACACGTATGGGCTCGGGAAAAGGATCCCCAGAATATTGGGTAGCCGTTGTTAAACCAGGTCGAATACTTTATGAAATGAGCGGAGTATCCGAAACTGTAGCTAGAGCAGCTATCTCCATAGCTGCCAGTAAAATGCCCATACGAAGTCAATTTCTTCGATTAGAGATATAGAACCCAAAAAAGGAGTATTGAAGATAAAAAACCCCAGGTTTTTCTTTCTGGAAAGACAATATTTCTTTCACCCTTTTGCATTGAAATAACAAATTGAAATAAAAATAATATGATTCAACCTCAGACCCTTTTAAATGTAGCGGATAACAGTGGAGCTCGAAAATTGATGTGTATTCGAGTCATAGGAGCTGCCGGTAATCAGCGATATGCTCGTATTGGTGATGTTATTGTTGCTGTAATCAAAGATGCAGTGCCCCAAATGCCTTTAGAAAGATCCGAAGTAATTCGAGCTGTAATTGTACGTACATGTAAAGAATTCAAATGCGAAGACGGTATAATAATACGCTATGATGACAATGCAGCAGTTATCATTGATCAAAAAGGAAATCCAAAAGGAACTCGAGTTTTTGGCGCGATTGCCGAGGAATTGAGAGAATTGAATTTTACTAAAATAGTATCATTAGCTCCTGAAGTATTATAAATACTAGTAGACGAGATATAGATCAAAGAAAAAATTAGTAGATTGTGTCTCACGTATATGCTTTAAAATAAAAAAAAAGGAAAACATGTTGATTATAGAAAAATTAGGAGGAACCTAGAATTAGAGTCTTATGGGCAAGGACACTATTGCTGATTTACTAACCTCTATAAGAAACGCAGACATGAATAAAAAAGGAACTGTTCGGGTAGTATCTACAAATATTACCGAAAACATTGTTAAAATACTTCTACGAGAGGGTTTTATTGAAAGTGTTCGGAAACATCAGGAAAGTAACAGATATTTCTTGGTTTCAACTTTGCGACATCAAAAGAGAAATACTAGAAAGGGAATATATAGAACTAGAACCTTTTTAAAGCGTATCAGCCGACCTGGCTTACGAATTTATGCCAACTATCAAGGAATTCCTAAAGTTTTGGGCGGAATGGGAATTGCTATTCTTTCTACTTCTAAAGGTATAATGACAGATCGAGAAGCTCGACTAAACAGAATTGGGGGAGAAGTCTTATGTTATATATGGTAATGGACCCTCCTATAGTACCCGAATTCTATCTCGAACTTCCTATTTTGAAAATAAAAATAGAAAAATAGGAGAAAAAAAATATGACAGAAAAAAAAAATAGGAGAGAAAAAAAAAACCCGCGAGAGGCAAAAGTCACTTTCGAAGGTTTAGTTACGGAAGCCCTACCCAACGGAATGTTCCGCGTTCGCTTAGAAAATGACACCACCATCCTGGGCTATATTTCAGGAAAAATCCGGTCCAGTTCTATACGAATACTGATGGGGGATAGGGTAAAAATTGAAGTAAGTCGTTATGATTCAAGCAAGGGACGTATAATTTATAGACTTCCCCATAAGGATTCGAAGCGTACCGAAGACTCGAAGGATACTGAAGATTTGAAGGATACCAAAGATTCAAACGATTAGGTTTTTCTAGGGTAATAAATTCCAAGTTTCAAAATTTAAGTGAAGAGACTTATTTTTTCCCAAAGAGTAGATTCATAGTTTAAGAAAGGAATACCCAAATATGAAAATAAGAGCTTCCGTTCGTAAAATTTGTACAAAATGTCGACTGATTCGTAGGCGTGGGCGAATTAGAGTAATTTGTTCCAATCCGAAGCATAAACAAAGACAGGGGTAATCTTTCGAAAAGGAGCTTTCCTTTTTAAAAAGGAAAAATAAAGTACTCACAGAAATGTACAAATTCCAAATTTCAAAATTTAAGTAAAGGATATATTTTAACCGGAAATGGATATCTTTGTATCTTTTTTTCTTTTTGTTATTTCTAACTCATATTTATGAGATAATAAAATATGACAAAAGCTATACCAAAAATAGGTTCACGTAAGAGAGTGCGTATTGGTTTGCGTAGGAATGCCCGTTTTAGTTTACGCAAGAGTGCACGTAGAATAACAAAAGGAGTTATTCATGTTCAAGCCAGTTTCAACAATACCATTATAACTGTTACAGACCCGCAAGGGCGGGTGGTTTTCTGGTCCTCCGCAGGTACTTGTGGATTCAAAAGCTCAAGAAAAGCATCACCCTATGCTGGTCAAAGAACAGCAGTAGATGCTATTCGTACAGTGGGTTTGCAACGAGCAGAAGTTATGGTAAAAGGTGCTGGTAGCGGAAGAGATGCCGCATTACGAGCCATTGCTAAAAGTGGTGTACGGTTAAGTTGTATACGCGATGTAACACCTATGCCGCATAATGGATGTCGACCTCCTAAAAAAAGACGTCTGTAAAAGAATTAAACCGCTTTCAAGAGAAATAAACGATTCATTGATCAAATAATAATACTAGTCTATTATGGTTCGAGAGGACGTAACAGGATCCACCCAAACACTACAGTGGAAGTGTGTTGAATCAAGAGTAGATAGTAAGCGTCTTTATTATGGCCGTTTCATTCTGTCCCCGCTTAGAAAAGGTCAAGCGGATACTGTCGGTATTGCCTTGCGAAGAGCTTTACTTGGAGAAATAGAAGGAACATGTATCACACGCGCAAAATTTGGGAATGTGCCACACGAATATTCTACAATAGTAGGTATTGAAGAATCCATACAAGAAATTTTACTAAACTTGAAAGAAATTGTATTGAGAAGTAATCTCTATGGAGTTAGAGACGCATCAATTTGCGTCAAAGGTCCTAGATACATAACCGCTCAAGATATAATCTTACCACCTTCCGTAGAAATCGTTGATACGACACAACCTATAGCTAACTTGAGAGACCCCATTGATTTCTGTATTGAGTTACAGATCAAGAGAGATCGCGGATATCATACGGAACTCAGAAAGAACTCTCAAGATGGAAGTTACCCTATAGATGCTGTATCCATGCCTGTTCGAAATGTGAATTATAGTATTTTTTCTTGTGGGAATGGAAATGAAAAACACGAGATACTTTTTCTCGAAATATGGACGAATGGAAGTTTAACCCCTAAAGAAGCCCTTTATGAAGCTTCTCGTAATTTGATTGATTTATTTCTTCCTTTTCTACACGCAGAGGAAGAGGGCACTTGTTTCGAAAAAAATAAAAACAGGTTTACTCCGCCCCTTATAACCTTTCAAAAAAGATTCACTAATCTAAAGAAAAACAAAAAAGGAATTCCATTGAATTGTATTTTTATTGATCAATTAGAATT